TATAAGATTTGAAAAAAAAAAAAAAAAAAAATCAAAAAATCTAAGGCTCAAATTTTTCTATTGTTGTCTTGGATCTACAATTAATCTACGGATCCTTGGGATTGGGCTATTCTTTTATATCCTGCAGTTTTCCTGAATCAAGCCAAGTATCACAATTCTTTCTACCCATCCCGTATATTGTCCTTTTCTTTCCATATTGGTGAAATAGAACCTGAAATTTTTACGCGAAATTTTACGAAAAAAAGGATTTATAAAATATTTTTTTTCGATGCGAATTTGATACGACATAAGAAAGGGCGCTCTTTATCATTGTATTTATAATGACAAGAGATTCCCTGATATCATATCATATTAATATATTGACATTATTCAAAAAATAATGTATAATGTATAAAAATAATGACAAGAGATTCCCTGATATGATATATATATATATAGTGTGTATAGTCATATATATCGTATAGTCATATATATCGTATAGTGAAGTATTACTCCGGATTTAAAAAAAAGAGCATTTTTTTCAATAATCACACCTAATACCTTCTTATTGTTTCTTATTGGTTAACTTATTAGTTAATAAAAAATGCTAGCGATTGGTTTAGTCTAATAGGAAAGAAGATATTCAAATAAAGAATTTTGGATCGAATGGCTATTCATCTATTGTTTTTATATTTTCTTACAAAACAAAAAAACAAAAAAAAAAGGGGGACAAAATAACTCTATGAAAAACTGGTGGTTTAATTCAATGTTGTTTAAGAAGGAGTTAGAGCGCAAGTGCGGGCTAAATAAATCAATGGACAGTCTTGGTCCTATTGAAAATACCGGTGAAATTGAAGATTCGAATAGAAAAGATGCAACTAAAAATATTCAGAGTGGGGGGGGTCTTGACGATTCTAGTTACAGAAATCTTTGTCGTTTATACGGCGTCAAAGACATTCGGAGTTTATTCCCCAATAAACCTATTTTGGTTAAGGATAGTAATGGAGACAAATATTCCATATATTTTGATTTTTTTGATATTGCAATTTCAATTTTTGAGATTGACAACAATTATTTGTTTCTGAATGAACTAGATAATTGGAATAATTATATTAATAGTTGCATTAATAGTTATCTTCAGTCTGAAATCTGTATCGATACTTCCATCGTAAGTGATAGCGATAATTGCAGTGATACTTACATTTATAGGTACATTTGTGGTGAAAGTCGAAATAATGGTGAAGGGGAGGGTTCGGATGATGAAAGGGAGGGTTCGGCGGGTATACGAACCCCCGCGCAAGATAGTGATTTAATTCTAGAAGAAAGTTCTAATGATAGCGATGAGCAAGATAGTGATTTAACTCTAGAAGAAAGTTCTAATGATATCGATGGGCAAGATGAAGATAGTTCTAATGATAGTGATGAAACTGACATATATAGCAAATATAGTCATTTGTGGGTTCTATGCGACAATTGTTATGGATTAAATTATAAGAGATTTTTGAAAGAAAAAATGAATATTTGTGAACACTGTGAGTGGCATTTGAAAATGAATAGTTCAGATAGAATAGATCTTTTGATCGATCCGGATACTTGGAATCCTATGGACGAAGACATGGTCTCTCTAGATCCCATTGAATGGGATTCATCTTTATTTGATGAAGAGGACGAAAAAGATCGTCTTGATTCATCTTCATTTGATTCAGAGGACAAACCTTATAAAGATCCTTTTGGTTTTGATTCATCTTCATTTGAGGAAGAGGACGAAAAAGATCGTCTTGATTCATCTTCATTTGATTCAGATGAATCAAATGAAGATGAATTTGAGGAAGAGGACGAAAAAGATCGTCTTGATTCAGATGAATCAAATGAAGATGAATTTGAGGAAGAGGACGAACCTTATAAAGATCGTCTTGATTCTTATCAAACAAAGACGGGATTACCCGAGGCTGTTCAAACAGGCATAGGCGAACTAAATGGCATTCCCGTAGCAGTTGGGGTTATGGATTTTGAGTTTATAGGGGGCAGTATGGGATCCGTAGTCGGGGAAAAAATCACCCGTTTGATTGAATACGCTACCAATCAATTTTTACCTCTTATTATAGTGTGTGCTTCGGGGGGGGCGCGTATGCAAGAAGGAAGTGTGAGCTTGATGCAAATGGCTAAAATCTCGTCTGCTTTATATGATTATCAATCAAATAAAAAGTTGTTTTATGTATCAATCCTTGCATCTCCTACTACTGGTGGGGTGACGGCCAGTTTTGGTATGTTGGGTGATATCATTATTGCCGAACCCAATGCTTACATTGCATTTGCGGGTAAAAGAGTAATTGAAGAACTGTTGAAAATAACAGTACCCGAAGGTTTGCAAGAGACTGAAAATTTATTTGATAAGGGAGCATTCGACCTAATCGTACCACGTAATCTTTTAAAAAGTGTTCTGACTGAGTTATTTAAGCTCCACGGTTTCTTTCCTTTGACTAAAAATTAAAAAAAAAACCAAATAGAGTGCTAAGTTCAATTATTTTTATTTGTAGCAAAGGAGTAGTTAGTTTATTCGGAATTAAAGGAAATAGGAATTTTGTTTGGTGATCTAAGTATCTATATATCTATATCTAAGTGAGGATATAGATATATAGATACTTATATCTATACTAAGTATTGAATTATGAATTAATAGTTATAGTTAAATAATAATGAAAATTCTTAATTATAATTATTATAACATATCTTTTTTTTATAAATAATAATAACAGGTACGAACAATAAATCGAGGTACCCATTCTATGAACCTTCCTGCTTTTTTTGTGCCTTTAGTAGGCATAGTATTTCCGGCAATTGCAATGGCTTCTTTATATCTTCATGTTCAAGAAAACAAGATTGTTTAGATCTGATGGACCCCCTCTCTTCTATTTTTTTTTTTTTTCAAAAACTTAGACTTGCATTATAACTAATAGAGATATCTATTTAGCGAAATATGAGATAACATGTGATTTCTGCCGAACATAAAGACATAAGGTAAAGGACTCTTATACCTGTAGAAACATAATAATATATGGGTAAATAAATTCTAGCCGTTTTCAAATCGACCAGGATAGCTAGATGGCTGAAATAAAAAGTACTCGGATCTATATGTATAGTGGGATCATATGAAGGGTATGTTATTATTTTAGTTTAGATTAGATCTAAGTAATTTGATGAATTACTCCTAAAGGTTCACATCAAACTAGTGCTAGTTGATGAGAGTTACTTCGGAAACAAAACAAAAAAGATAAAGTCAAATAAATTGGAGGGTTTCCCTCAATTCTAATAAAATACAATCGGATCCAGTATGGATTGGCGATCAGAACATATACGGATAGAACTTATAACGGAGTCTCGAAAATTAAGTAATTTCTGCTGGGCCTTTATCCTTTTTTTAGGTTCATTAGGATTCTTATTGGTTGGAACTTCCAGTTATCTTGGTAGAAATTTGATATCTTTTTTTCCGTCTGAGCAAATCATTTTTTTTCCACAAGGTATCGTGATGTCTTTCTACGGAATCGCGGGTCTCTTTATTAGTTCCTATTTGTGGTGCACAATTTTCTGGAATGTAGGCAGCGGTTATGATCGATTCGATAGAAAGGAAGGCATAGTGTGCATTTTTCGGTGGGGATTTCCTGGAAAAAATCGTCGCATATTCCTACGATTCCTTATAAAAGATATTCAGTACATTAGAATAGAAGTTAAAGAGGGTATTTATACCCGGCGTGTCCTTTATATGGACATCCGGGGACAGGGGAACATTCCCTTAACTCGTACTGATGAGAATTTGACTACACGAAAAATTGTAGAAAAAGCTGCTGAATTGTCCTATTTCTTGCGTGTACCAATTGATTTGAAACAAAATGGTAAATCGGTACTTTGAGGGAAAAATGCAAGAATCCTCTTTTTTTCTATAACATAAACTAAGTGAAGTTTCATCAGAAGGGTCATTCGAGCGAAAGCGGGCGGAACAACTACAAAACGAAATTCTTTATTTTTGTCACTCGACGTTTTATTTTCTCCTTTCTTTTGTGTTCCTTAATAACCAACAGAAAAATAACAATTAGATTTCTTAATAATGATAATTAGCCAATTTCTGGCTTGTTTTGCTACTTTGAGTATTGCAATATCTTTCCCTCAATTATTCTACTATTCCTGTCTGTGGGCAATCAGTGAATTTTTTTTTTTTTTAATATTGGATATTGTGGATTCTTTCGTCTCAAAATTGGATTAATATTCATTACTTAAAGCGTTTCTTTCAGTCATTCATTGAAAGGAGAGAGTTGTTTCGAATTTGTACAATTGAGATATCGGGAAACTTTCTTTTTTTAGTATTTCTTCATTCGAAATGGATTGATTTGTAGTCGATTTCTCTAGTCTTTCGAGATTGAAAGACTAATCAAAAAATCACAAAAAAAATAGATTGATAGGTTCCATACCTTGTATAGAACTCATGCGTGAAAGAAGGATTCGATCACATAGAGTCGACGAATGAGGTGGGTTGATTAACAATTCACAGATTAAAAAATGGCAAAAAAGAAAGCATCCACTCCTCTTGTATCTATAGTATTTTTTCCTTGGTGGCTTTCTCTCTCATTTAAAAAAAGTCTGGAATCTTGGGTTACTAATTGGTGGAATGCCGGGCAATCCGAAATTTTTTTGAATGATATTCAAGAAAGGGGTATTCTAGAAAAATTCATAGAATTAGAGGAACTCCTCGTCTTGGACGAAATGATCGAAGAATACTCGGAGACACGTCTACACAAGCTTACTCTAGGAATAAAAAAAGAAACGATCCAATTAATCAAGATACACAACGAAGATCGTATCCATACGATTTTTCACTTCTCAATAAATATAATCTGTTTTGTTATTCTCAGTGGTTATTATATTTTGGGTAATGAAGAACTTGGTATTCTTAACTCTTGGGCCCAGGAATTCCTATATAACCTAAGCGACACAGTCAAAGCTTTTTGTATTCTTTTATTAACCGATTT